CGAGGTCCCATCAGAGTTCTTTCCCAAGGGATTCCGGTTTCCTTTCCCGCTTAGCTTTATAGTATAATGCCAAGTTCGATCAATCTGTCAGGGATGGGTTAGTCCTTTCATGAAGGAATGGTGGAGAGAAAGCTATTGATTTATTATCTGTCTATGTCCTTTCGTGGCCTATCTATTGTCTGGGTTAGAGGTTCAAGGAAAAGAAGACTCACTCGGCTCCTACTCCTAAGCTTTCAGGGCAAAGGTTTTTATTCCTGTCGATCTTTCCTTTTGGTCTATAAGATAAGTCAGTATGTATACCTGAGACAGCGAACAAGGTTACGCTCGTCCATTGCCTAGCGACTATCTAGAAAACAATCTTTCTAGAATCTCTTTCTTCTTCGACAGCAAACTTCCTTCCTTCAAATGCTACTTTTTCTTTCTTTATGTATTGGATTGGGCATCTCAGCCAGAGCTGCTGAATGTAAGTCAAATCATAAGTAAAGCATCGGCTTATCCAGATATTGTAGACGGGATTGGGAGAGATTAGTATGACTAGAGACAATTGAGTCAGCATATAAATAAATTATTGACACACAGATGAAAACGTAGAGTAGAAGGAGATGATCGAGGCAGCTGTTAAGGAATCGCAAAACGAAGATATGCATGTTGCGTCAGAGGGGCAAGCTATTGCAGTGTTGATCGGGAGCATCGCCTTGGCAATGATATTGACAGAAGCAGCCAAAAATAAATAAGTAATAAAATAAGTAAAGTAATTAGAAGGGGGAATGGGGGCTTCTTTCACTCACTTGAGTTTTGTTTTGGAGAGAGCAGCAAAAGGCATAAGGGGAGTCGGAATGGAATGAATCAAGTAGTTTCCCCCGCCTTTCTCCGATTTGATCAAGCACGCTTCTTTCAGGAGACAAGCTACCCTACCTGACCTGAGGCAAGTAGCTAGTTGACTTAGAGCACGCTAGGATAGATTCTAACTCATTCTCTCTCTCCGGTCTTGGTCTTGCTCTTGCTAGGCGAATGGGCTTTGGATCCCCCAAGAAAGGTTTTCATTCCTTTGTCCTATATCACTAGGAGAGATAAGAATGTATTAGCTGTGAGCTCTTCTTGCCTAGTAGCAGTAGCGCTAGGCTGTCTTCTCTTTGTAGTTGGTAGAGCTGGATGGCGCAAGGGGTCTTTCTTTCCCAAGATCGGGAGTAGGTTTCCGGGAGCTCCAAGATTCCAGTGTGCTAGTCAGCAGCAAATTCCTATCCTCGATAGTTGAACCAACTCTCACTTAAACGGAGCCGGTCAGCATTTATAGCTCTCAAATTAGATACCGCATTCCAGTTCTCCCTCCCAGCGTACCTCTTCGAGTCACTAGGGATTCGTTTCAAATGAGTTTCACTATGTTCAACGAATCGTTCAACTCATTTGAAACTCATTACGTAGTCGCTCGACCATAAGGGTGGGTGGCCTCTTACGCGTTAGGAAGGCTTAAGTGTAATCGAATGGAAAGAAAGAAACAAATTGGGCATGGTTAAGGTTTTAGTAGTGTATTAAAAGGTAGCATCAGTTTTAAGGTCCAATGGAGAACCTATATAATATATTATTTTGCCAACTTCAAAGGGGACTGCAGGAAAGTCAAAGAACTTTCTTACTTCATTGTGCTTAAAGAACTTTTTAAAGTGCTTTCTCACACTGACTGGCTAGCTTGTCTAAAGGAATGCTTGGCTTGATTGGATGGGCCTTCTCCCTCAAATGTAGGCCAGAAGCCAGCAAAAGCATGATAGCTCGCTTGATCACACTGATCGCTCTGCTTGTTTTCTTGGTGGAAGGGTTCAGGTTCAGTGAAATAAATGAGCGAGAGCTGTTTAAGAAAGAGGCGGAACATCGCTCTCCGTGGCAGCAAAAGGCGATATTGATTCAGGCGGACTTTAGATGAGCGGAAGTAAATGCACAATGAGATTCACCCTGGATTGACGGAATAAGTATAACTCAAAGAAAAGATACGGAATAGGTACGAAGTAGCTCGACCATAAGGGAGAGGGAAATGAGTTTCACTATTCGTTTCAAATGAGTTGATAAACGAATCGTTCAACTCATTTAGTCAAGCTACGTTAGTGAAGCTAATAGTTAGGACGCGCATCCGTTTCCTTGGTAAGGCCACAAGTGGAAGCAACCGATGCTTTGATCATTCAATGCTGCCAGTCCGTGCTTGCTTGCTGTCATGCTGGCAAAAGCAGGGGTTTCGGTCGGTTTTACCTACTATTGGATTTGAACCAATGACTCTCGCCGTATGAAAGCGATACTCTAACCGCTGAGTCAAGTAGGTCAAGCTGAGTCAAGTCAGAGAAAAATTCCCCTTACTATACAAACAAGGGCGGCGGAGCGCTAAGAAAGAGAAAGCGTTATCACTATACGAAATGCAACAGCGGCTAGCACGCTAAGCTAAGATCAACCAATGTTCGAATCGGTTGAACGAAAAAGGGAAAAGGGATTCGTTTCACATAGTGAAACTCATTTCGTTTATCAACTCATTTCGTTGAACTATGTGAAACTCATTCTCTGCTGCATTGGTCTTTTCACTCCCCACTCTCCACCATAAAAAAATGTTTCCACTATATCTCAGGAGTAGTAAAAGGTATGAAGTAACTCGACTGATTTAGAAGATACTCGAAGAAAGAAGGAAGGAGTGGAATGAAATGAAACGAAAGTGAGAGTCGTTTAGATTGAAAAAAGAGAAGACTATTAGACTTCTTGAACTCATTCACTCAAATAGACGTCGAACGATTTGAATTCATATATGACTTGACTCTATCAATTCCGTACTAAAAACTCCACTTCTTCAACAAGAGAAAAGATCATATCGGCAACAGCAAGTCAAGTCTGAAATGCCTCAGAAGCAAGTCTTGGCTTAGTAGCATTATCTTCCTACCGATGTCATACTATACGAACTATACGAAGTCACTTCTCCCTCTCCTTTCAGTCGAGTGGGGATTCTCTCAGATTGAGTGGTTTGACCTTTTCTTTTGGTCGCAGCCACCTAGGGTGGAGGTAGGGTAGAGGGACATTGAGTCCTTCATCTATCTGGCTACACACAACTTTCTATAGAAAAGGGAGCGGATTAGTCGCTGCGCACCGCCCTTCGAGAGAAAAGGTCCAAAAGCCGGGCCTCACAGCGTGAAGTAGTCGCCTTAATCCGCGGATTTTTGTATCCTTTTTATCACTGAATTCGCTTTCGAAATAAGAAGAGAGCGATGATGTGGCGAATGCCGCTTTCGAAAAAGTCGGCTAGTGAGATAGACCGATCCTCGCTATCTAATCCCATGTATTTTTTTGGTAAATCCTATTTGCCCCTTGTGCTGTTCCCCTTAGTATCACCGCCGTGATCAGAGAACACTTTTTTAATATTAGTTCAATGAACAATGTTTTCGCTACTTTGACTGGCAACAAAGCAGTTGTTCGTGTATCATGGCAAGAAAAGATCGAACGTACTCGTGCCCGGACGCATGGGACTTTCCGGCGGGGTGGCGAATGGGTTATAGATTTGATGAGTAAGCGCTTTTGGGCTCCCTTTCAATCTGGTAAATTGAAAAAAAAAGTCCTTCTTTGCTACTCTCTAAGGCAACCTTGCTGAGATCTCCGGATTGTACAATAAATAGGGAAAAAATATGCTCTTCGAAGGACCTCTCGCATTCAATCCTTTTCTCTCACTGAAGCTCTTACCTACTCCTATGTGAAAGATATACGCTTTGTATTAATCTTCTGCCAATCCTAAATATAAGGATTGCAGGAGGCATGCTAAGTACAGACGATGGCATCGAATGCAAAATAGGGTGTGGCACTTTCGGGATAGACTAGGCTGTTCGGGATTAACCTGATTGACCATAAATCCACTATTGCCCACGTGGAGATTTTTCTTTCTCAGATAAGACCTTACGCCCCTAACTCTCTGGCCTGGCTTGGAAGAACTAGGCTTATGCTAAAGGAAGCAGTATCAGCACAGGAAGCAAAGAATGCCCTCTTTCAGGAAGAATTGGACAAATACTCTTTGCGAATTCCTCTCTTTATTGCCTTTCGCCTCTTTCCTTCAAAGAGCAGATTTATGTTTAAACAGATCCATCTTATCAAACATCATTTCCCGAGCCGGGCATAAGCTACTCTCATCTAGCCAATCTCGATTTGGGATCTTAGCAGCTGCCCTTATTTCTCCATTTGCTACTGGGTATGAACTCAATTAATCCAGAAGTTCTTTCCTTCCCCGGACTTCTTCCTTCTAGGCTTCTAGTAGCCCCAACCTTGAGCAATCGCATCCAACCTCGCGATTTTGGCCTCAAGTCGGATTCCCGGGTCGACAAAAACTACTTTTTTTATCCGGGCTTAAATGACTTTTTCCTTCTACCGATCCCAGTTCGGCTAACACGAGGTAACTTAAAATCCTCCCTTTTCAGTGGCACGAGCTTCTTTTCTTCTTGTGATGACACTTGGGATCAAATCATTTGAGCCGGGTCCAGGGATTGACTCTATGGCTATTGCGCTTTTTCCGACAGCAGCTAACTCGCTGGCACTTGTTTTCCCTTGCGCCTGGTCGTTATTGCCTTGGGCTTGAGCCGAGTGTGGCTAGTAGCCTTGCCTCCGTTGGACTGATGCTTTGAAAATGCGATTAAATAAAGTAAAGAGCGGTTATTGCCAACAGCGCTTATTCACCATCAACAACGGTTCTATATGATGGAAGCCCTGAGGATTCAATATAATAGTAGTATGTCCATAATCAGATCTCAGTAGGAAGGGTTAGGCATATCGCTGCCATTAGCACATTAACATCTGAATTCGTAGAGCGGATCTTTCCGGGTTCAGGACTTATGTATGCTGGGGGAATGCCCCAAAGCCACTATTCTTTTAGTTAGCCCTCCTTCCTTGACTCTTGATATCTAGAAAATCAATCAATCCCAACTGTCGAATGAAAGAGCCCATGCATCTACCAGGAAAGAGAGAAGATCCGATTTGATAACAACTCTGTGCACAACAGCCGATTTCTCAACTGACCTAGTAGCTTGCAAGATCCTATTTTCAAGTTCCTTTTTTTTTTCTGTGCTTGGCAATGGCTCTTTTCTTTTTCAAGAGCGGATAGGATAAGAGAAGATTTACAGTTATATGATGATTATACGCATCTATTGCAATGCTTGCACCCATAGCTTGGTGAGGTTTAGCTCTTCCGTCCCCTAAGCGCCCGGACACCAATAGCGCACTAGCCGTAAGAGCAAAGTAAGAGCAAATAGTAGACAAGAAAGAATGAAAGTCATGATAAGGCTTAGGAGGTGTCGAATACGGCCACTCTAAGCCTCGACCAGTTAGACAACTCCCTATTTATAGCATATACCGCAGTGGTAAAGATGATCTGGGTCAGTAATCGGCAAGACGTGGCATGTGAGTAGCCCTTTTTCTCGATATCGTTTTCGATCATCAAGAGAGATCTCATTCACCGAAATTTATTTCTTTATCTAGAGAAGCCTGGGCTTTTTGGCTTTATTTCGAACAAGAACCTTCAATATTCCTTAGATGTTTGTCGGGTTATTGAATAAGACTTTTTATTACAAATTTTCTATTCGTAGATGTCGGGGAATAAAAAAAGTGTCTTTGAAAGGTAAGAAGGTGCGAAGCGAAAAAGTAAAAAAGGAATTTCTTGGGGTCAGCGGTTTAGACTCAGTCTTCTAGTAAAGGAAAAAGCATGAACTCGCTACAAACGAATTGAGAACGAAAACAAAATAAGAGAGAGAGAGAGGATGAAAGCAAGGAAGCAGAGAAATTCCCCCCAGCTGGGCCTCCCTATCCCTATAGAAATTCCCCTTTTCCGACTAATATGACTATTTTCAGGGCATACGTAATAGACGACCCAAGGCAAAGGCAATGGCTTCTCCGAATAAGCAAGATGGATATGATGATAGACCTGCAACCTCCGCTGCTTACCCAATGCTTACGGATTATGGATTTCGGATTAAAGGCATTGACCCTTACACTAGGAAAAGCACTGGCCCCTTATCCGATAGGGGAATCGGCATCCGACCTCAAAGATTGAAAACCTTCATTACATAAGACATTTCAAACTACTGGTTTGATCTCGCTCCTGAGACACGTACACCCGGAAGTCACTTTACCAACCCAGGGAACAAAGAGAGAATGATTCCTCTCCTGCAATTGAGGAGTTTCCACAGCACAGCCCCAAGCATCAAAGAAGAAGGAAATAGCCCCTTAGCCATCTGAATAAGGGCTAGTAGGCGAATGGGACTAGACCACAAAGACTGGTTCCTCGCTATACGACTTCGAAGACTGGTAGGAAGACTCGAAGGCTTGGAATGATAGCAAAAGCAGATGGCCCTTACTACACTAAGCGCTACGAGAGCCAATCACCGAAGAAATGAAAGAAGGACTTGCTTCGGTTCGGGTCAAGCAGGAAGCCAATGCACCTTACTTAGACGAAAAAAGGGGGGCTCGGACCGCTAATGGAGAGCGCTCTTAGGAAAGAATGCAAGACCACGCCACGTGGAATGAAAATGGTTCAAGCAAAGGCCAAGGCTCGTTGAGACCTATTAACATACCCTCGATCTGATGCCCTTTCTACGAGTAGAGTCGATTCAGATTATGGTGCAACACCTGAAAGAAGAGGCCCTCGCTCCACGATTTCGAAGACTGGAAAGCGTACTCCATGGACTCCTTCCAAGACTGGTAGGACGTAATCGAACACTTTACCTACGACATTTCCTACTCAATCATATAACCAGATAGTAAAGTACAGACGGAAAAAGAAGGAATTTCTGAACTTCATTAAGGAGTCACACATCATTCAAAAGGAAAAGAAACTTCAAAAGCAAATGCGCCTTCGCCCGATTCACTGAGAGTGTTGTTCGGGGAAGAGATTTATTATTACTTAGTCTTTTTCTTTACTTTATTCTATACTATGATCTTCTTAAGACTATGCATATCTATTACTAGTACCTCCCGGTGAAGTTTCTTTGCTTTGGCTTGAAGACCGGAGAATCAAGAGAAGGAAGCTACGAGGGAACTAGCGAAGGAGAAGTGCTACAGGGTTCAAGTTTCTCTCCCCCTGCACTGAACACCTTGAGACTCTCTCGCTTTCAGGTCCGTGTTGACGAGTTCTGTTGCTCTGAGTTCTAGTTCTCTTTCTCTCCTCAATTCTACTATCAGTGAGATTCAATCCCATCTGATAGATCTCATTGAGTCTGGAGAGCAACTCGAAGGTGAAATGGTTAATCTAGGGATCCACACCCAAAGGTAGATTGCCCCAGTTAGACCAAGTTCCTTTCAGGTAACGCATACTAGAAACCGTGAAAAATCCCATATCTTAAAATAGTCTCTTGGTCCTTTCTCTTATGAATCAATCAGGGGTCAATACTCTCACTCAGGTCTACATATGACTCCTCTCACGATGCCGTCACGCTCATGAACCTATTTTGATTTGGAAAGCGGCTTGAAGTGAAGATTTCCTCTCAGCCGGAAGGGGTGCTCGACCTCCATTCCCCTCATTCAGGGCGGAGGAATCTACCAATCGAATGTGATCCGTACTCCATAGCTTTCATTCCTGAAGATAGGTTCATCCATGCTATGCTATTCACAACCCATTATCGTCAGAAAAGACCGATGCCTTCATCTTTAAAGATGGTCAGTTATGTGCTTTATTGTCTTTTTATTTCTTTATTGACCCGGACAAGCTGCTTCTCTGTTTGGGATTCTTTTCTTCTATATTGGACCCCCCTCTTCCCGCTCATCCAAAAAGATCGTATATACGAGCTCTTTTCCCGGGGTAGGAACTTTGATTAGTCAGAGTAGGGTCTTATGTGTTTGACTTTGTCGAAACTTTTTCTCTGTAAATCTAGTCTTTCTCCCTAAGCCCGAAGAAGCCCTAAGAAAGAAGGCCAGTCATTTCCCGGATTCCCTTCTTCATCAGGGACCAGGAAATCCCCCAAAAAAGCATACTCTTATAAGATATAAGAGCAGTCGTAAGGTAACTTTCAAGTTCACTCGTAACGTAAGGCCTCCATAGTCGTGAATCTATGCACAAATACCCCTCGTAAGGATTTTAAAAGACTGATTCACTTCGAGGTGCGGCGCGAGCTAAGCGAAAAAGTCTTACCATTTTTTATTCTTTCTCGATGCGAAGAATACGAATTATAGAAGATGCAGCAAAGCCCTTTGACTACAAGACAAGTAATACAGGCAGTCATCGACTTCTTGACCGTAGATGCACTATTGGGATAGACAATTTCATTGCCTTGATGCGGCAACTCTCTATTAGCTACATAGACCCAACGGTTAACTTAGCTATCTTAGAAAAACCTTTCTTACTGTTGCTGTTGGTGGTATCGTATATAAGATCACGGCTGCTTTTAGGAGCTTCCTTCGTCACCCTCTTTCTTAAAGCCGGTGGTGATCTCACTTTCGAAAGAGAGTCTCGACGTGGCGGTGTACACGTAGCTCCATAGCGAGACTAGTCACTGGCTACAGGTTTCTTTCCTACCGGACCGGTGGCGGCCGAGAATGTTATGTCAAAAGGACCAACGACGATGAAGGAGAAGAAGGAGTAGGGGTAAGAGCTAATTCGAACGGAATCGAATGATTGTTTCAGAGATATGGCAATGAGACTGCTGTAAAGGAGAGCAAGCACTTAGACAATTCACTTTTAGTACAGGGAAGTCCGCTGGTAGGAATTCCTCAGGGCGTATTACGGTTTTTCACCGGATCGAAGCGATTGCAACGAAGAATTGATTTGAAACGAAGCACTTCGTCTATGGGCATTGTAGAAAGGATAGAATATGATCCTAATCGTTCTTCTCGGATCGCTCCAGTACGATGGATCGAGGGAGTGCAGCGTAGCTGCCAGAGGAAATGCAAGACGATAGAAGAGTTCGCTCCGCCGCGTAAGATCCTCGAACCTACCACGACCACCATACGCGGCCTATTTTCGTTCTCTTCCCTGTCCGGGAAGGTTGATCAAAGAAAGGTAGCTTGCTTCTCTCCTGGACTGATGATGGCGGCTTATGTAGTGGTCGGCCTTATAAAGCTCCCTAAGCAAAGCCCCCTTCCCTTATTAAATGAAGTAGAAAGTCTTCACTTAGTAGTCGAATTCTATAAGCGACTTGTCGAGTCTACGAAGCTTTGCTTCTTGTAGTCGGCCCGTAATGCCTCCGCTTGCTTCCTTCCAGCTCAGAATGCCTAATGCCTATTATCTAGTTCTAGAAGCTAACCACCAGAAGCTCACCCTTCAGGTGTCGCTTCCAGCGAAGGAGGCCAAGCATTCTGCCAGACGTCCCGGCCTGGGAGCCCCGTTCGCCCTTGATACTTCAGTAGATCTTCAAAAAGAAAAAGAAATACTTCAATGCAGCCTTAACTACAACTACATTACGCAAGCTACACCAATACCTAAACTTATCTATAGAGTAAATAAAGTACCAGTGACGGTGACTTTCTAGGGTTATGGATTCAGTCAGCTAAACTCCATCAAACTCCTCAATAAATATCAACAAACACCATGTCGTGACCGGTGTAGCTAAGTTTCCAAAGGTGAACAGCCCCCTGTCCTTTATAGTCGTAAAGGGCTTCTCAGAAAAGTAAGGAAGGAGGCATTCGAAAGGCCGACCACTATATCATAGGCCTTCTGGTAGGAAGGCCGACGACTACACGGACTCTATACCAAGTCATGAGCGATAGCGAAGCCAAGCCGGATAGGCTTTTTTATGTCGAAAGCCCGACGAAGGCCTATGATATAGTAAGAAAGAAAGTACGTTAAGGTTAAGAAGTCACTTAGCCGTCTACAAAGGGAAAGGCGTCGGTACGGAGTCACGTCAGCTGTGGATATAGACTAGGCTATAATATAAGGAACGGAGTCTTAAACTATGGACCGAGACTACACTAAGGAACAAGGAAGCTTGACTGAGAAAAGAAGTCAAGGAACGAAGCTGCTTCTCTAATAGCCCCGTTGAATAGGAGGGCGAAGGCTTTTTGAAAAAGTCTT